TAAAAGGGGGAAATACCCATTTTTACAATAAGAATAAGGTAAGGGTTCAAAACCATTTTATGAATAGGAGTGTTCTCTATCCAGAAAATATCCATTTTGAACCATCTCTATATTAACATAGAGGGTGAAAGAGTACCGCGCTGCGTCTAGACTTCAAACAGTTTGCTTTAACCATATTCATATTAATGGCCACACATTATTGGTTGATAGAGAATCAAAAAAAATTACCAATGAATCACGAAATGCTATGGTTCTTATCCATAATCTCTTAATTTATTCCGAAGTCATTCGTGAGATCGTGCACCCTTTACGAAAAAGGTACAGCTGGTTGGATCCAGCATATTCTTGAAATAAACAACCCGCACACACTCCCTTTCCAAAAAAGATCAATACACCAAGCACTACACTTAGATTTATTAGATTTGTTGAAAAAATATCGGTATTAAACCCGAAACTCCCGGCGGATGGCCAATGGCCCAAAGAAACGAAAGAATCGGTTACATTTTTCATATGATCTCCTATAGACTAAACAGATAGACTAAAAAATAGAATAGAGTTCTTTTTGTATCACTTCGCCCCTCGTTTTTATTTTTTTCCTTTTTTAAATTAAAAAAGTATTTGATTTATGTGAACTATCCCCCTTGTGTCAATCCTTAGTTTCCCTTGGACTGTGAGGGGGAAGGGTGAAAGGGAATGGGTATACTAATTTCTCATCCACAAATCAAAACCTCCCACAGGTTATTTTGTCAACGAATAAGTAATTGTAGGAGTGAAATCGTACTAGAAGTCGAAAAAGGAAAGAATTAGTTCAAGGCGATAAACTAGGGATTTTTTATATTAAACAAAAGGATTCGCAAACAAAAGGGCTAATGCTACAACCAGCCCATAAATTGTTAAAGCTTCCATAAAAGCTAGACTAAGCAATAGAGTACCTCGTATTTTTCCCTCTGCCTCAGGCTGTCTCGCGATACCCTCTACAGCTTGACCCGCAGCAGTCCCTTGACCAACCCCGGGCCCAATAGAAGCAAGCCCTACAGCCAACCCAGCGGCAATAACGGAAGCCGCAGAAATCAGTGGATTCATGATAAGTTCCCTCGTACCAAAAAAAGAAATGGTTAATGATACAATCAACCAATGAATTATGACTTAATAAGTCCGTCGCTAGCATTTCGAAGTAACTAAGAACTTCGAGTTAAATTATGAAGTAATAGTATTGGTGAATAATTCGAGCTATTTTTTTGAGTTGCTGTTTCTATCCACGGAGTCTTTGTGAATCCATACGACTTTCGATCTTCCATTTCTTGGTTCCGAACTCTTATTTTGGTCCACCCTTTTCTGAATTTTATCTGTTTATTTAGTCAATTCACAGCCACAAGGAGACGAAAAGGGAAAGGCTTCCATTGTTATTAGAATCCCTGCCAAAATTCATAGGAGACGGGTGGCAAATAAAATATCTCTTTAGTTATCAGTCAATATCTAATATCACATATACGTGTCTTTCTTCCATAACGTAAACCAAGCATTCATCTTAGATTCAATCGGATATTCGAGAATCAATTATCGAAATATCTACAAGAGTTGACTTATTTATAGTTTATAGCCGTTCAAGTACATATACCTACCCTCTCCAAACCAACCCATTTTTTATGAATTAGGTTTTTATGTAAATTCTTTTTCTTTTTTTCTTTCTTTTTCTTTATCATTATTCCAATGTATCCAATCTAAATGGACAAATTGGTTAGGCCAAGCATAGAAATATTATTATTTGATTGACCTAAGTTTTGTTATTTATTATATAACTATTATATATTTATTATATAACTATTATATAACTATATAACTATTTTCCTTTGGTCAATCGTTGAATAAAACAACTGAAATGGGAATCCTTCGCCTTAATTCTTTTCTTTAATATTTAATCACACGTCCCAAATACAGGCATTCATATTGAATATTCTAATTCTTTTTTTATTTGAATATTGAACTTGAACTATTGACTAATGAGATAGAAATCGAATATTGGTTCAGGAGAGGTATGATATTAAGTGGACGCAAGAAAACTTTAGGAAAAAGATCTTTTCGATCTCTTTCCTTTTTTACACCTATCTAATATCGTAATTTTTTTGCTATTACTCCATATCGTATATGGCCTAGTTGTAGCTTCCCTAAGTCAATTTTATTGAACCAAAGAAAAAGACCCGTTAGTTTGAAAAAACTATTTCAATGATGGCCCTCCATGGCTTCACCGATATAAGCCGCGGCTAAAGTTGCAAAAATAAGAGCTTGAATACCACTTGTAAATAATCCAAGGAACATAACAGGTATAGGAACCGCTGAAGGTACTAAAGAAACTAGAACAACAACGACTAATTCATCAGCTAAGATATTCCCGAAAAGTCGAAAACTTAGCGATAGGGGTTTTGTAAAATCTTCTAAGATGTTAATGGGTAAAAGGATTGGAGTTGGTTGAATATATTTCCTGAAATAACCTAATCCTTTTTTTGTAAGACCCGCATAGAAATAGGCCCCTGACGTGAGTAAAGCCAAAGCAACAGTAGTATTTATATCATTCGTGGGTGCGGCTAACTCCCCATCAGGTAATTCTATGATTTTCCAAGGTAAAAGAGCTCCCGACCAATTAGAAACAAAAATAAATAGAAACATAGTTCCAATAAAAGGAACCCAAGGGCCATATTCTTCTCCAATTTGCGTTTTACTAAGATCTCGAATGAATTCAAGAACATATTCGAAGAAATTCTGACCCCCACTCGGAATGGTTTGCGGGTTCCGAACAGCTATGGCGACCGAACCTAATAAGATAGCACTTACAACCCAAGAAGTAATAAGTACCTGGCCGTGGACTTGAAAGCCCCCTATTTGCCAATAGAAATGCTGGCCTACTTCCACATCGGATACATCATATAACCCCTTTAGTGTGTTTGCTAGAACATTCATATTCATATTGCCCTCTTAAAAAAAAAAAGAACTTTACAATTTGATTCAACCATCTCTTTGCCTACTTGAATCGGATATTTTGAATACCAACTAATAGTCCAATTTTTAATAATAACTAATCACAAGGTCTGCCCAGTTATTTTTATCCCTTTTTTTATTTTGATGAAATTCAGAAAGAGTAACTGAGTCCATAAATCTATATCTATGGGATTTTCGAAGTCAATTATTTATCTTATTATTAATCAAGGATTTCGTATATAGCTAGAACGACCCTCACGAATTGCAAACACTAATTTGTTAAGAATTAATCGGATTGAAGATATAGCGTCATCATTAGCTGGAATCGAAATATCTGCTAGATCGGGGTCACAATTTGTATCGATTAAACAAATAGTTGGAATTCCCAAAGTGATGCACTCTCGTAGCGCCGTATATTCTTCGTGCTGATCAACGATGATTACAATATCGGGTAACCCTGTCATATATTTAATCCCGCCTAGATATGTTTGCAAACGGGATAATTCTCTTTTCAACACAGCTGCATCTCTTTTTGGAAGACGGTTGAGCCTTCCAGTTTTTTGTTCTATTCTCAAGTCCCTGAACTTATGAAGTCTCGTTTCTGTAGTGGACCAATTCGTTAACATGCCGCCGAGCCACTTTTTATTAACATAATGACACCGGGCCTTTATTGCAGCCCATGCTACTGAATCAGCTGCTTTATTTTTATTTTTGGTACCAACAATTAAGAATTGTTTTCCTCTACTTGCTGCGTCAAAAACCAAATCACAAGCTTCTGATAAAAAACGAGCAGTTCGAGTAAGATTTGTAATATGAATACCCTTACGCCTTGCAGAGATATAAGGTCCCATTTTAGGATTCCATTTCCTAGTACCATGGCCAAAATGAACTCCCGCCTTCATCATTTCTTCTAAATTTATGTTCCAATATCTTCTTGTCATTTCTCCCCCCGCCCCCCCTTGCCTTAAAAAAAAGAGAGGAGGAGCCTTAATATAAAATTGTTCCAACGGAACCTTCTGCTCTACCGTAGATTGGCTATAGATACACAACCCAAGCCATTATTCTTTTCTATTCATTAGTCTTTTTATTACTAAATCAAATGACTGCACCAAATCAAAGAAAAAAGAAAGTAGTGAAAGGAATGACTCCCTTCTTAGGAATCAATAAATCCTATAAATGATTGTTATGATGTATCGTGGAAATTCTGTCAAAGGGAAGAATCAACAAATTTTCTCTGGTGAAACAAAATAGCTCTCGTTTTCGCCTCGAATAGATTCTTTTTTTTTGTTTTCAAAGGAATCTTATTATGTTCTTTTGAAGGGTGCACTAATCCTTTGAACCCGGTCCCGACAGGTATCATCCCCCCCAAAACAACGTTCTCTTTCAGACCTTTCAACCAATCGATACGCCCCCGGAGAGCTGCCTTTGCTAAAACTCGAGCAGTTTCTTGAAAACTTGCTTCAGATATGAAACTTTGGGTATTGAGAGATGTTCTTGTTATTCCCAATAAGATGGCGCGGTAACAGATCGCTTCTTCCAAAGCGCGTCCCGTTCGTTCTGCTCGTAACAATCCGATTAGTTCTCCGGGTGAAAAAACATTAGACATTCTCTCTTCTGAAACCAATACTTTTGATGTTATTTGCCGTACAATAATTTCTATATGCCTATTATGAATCTGCACCCCCTGGGATCGATAAACCTTTTGGATCTTATTGACCAAAGAGATACGACTTTGCACTATAGTTAGCTCAGCACTAATGAAGAATCCCCAAGGAATTCCAAGAATTCTTGTTATACATTCGTTCCAACCCTCAATCCTCTTTTCTAGATTCATCGATATTGAATCGATCGAGCGCACTTCTAACACTTGTTCCACTTTTGGAAGACCCTGCGTTATGTCCCCAGATCTCGACTTTTCGTATATAAATGTAACTAATGTATCTCCTTCATAAAGGATTTCCCCATAATCGCCATGAACGGTTGCTCCGGGGGTGGCCAAATAAGGCTTAGCTGATCGTATTACTACGGAATCCGCTTGAACAAAGATAACTTGACCCGATTTTAGGTGTGGTCCGGTTTTGGCTATACACACATTTTCACAAATAAACTGTCCAAGGCTAATTATTGTAGACGTCTCTTCACAATAACAATAATTGTCAAGGAGAAAATACCACTTCAAATTGAATGGATTGAAAAAAATCTTACTGCATGAGTCGGGATTATAAAATTTACCGCTTTCACTTTCATCCATTGAATAATATTTAATTACTTGAAAAGTCCGTTTGAAATTGTCAGGTTGCAAATAGTTAGTTAACAAGCTTTGATTGTGAGTTATTAAGTGGGAAAATAAAAAAAAATTATCAATTGGGGGGGCTGATCCTAAAGGGCCCAGCGAATTCCTAATTGGAATTAGGGGATCCATTGATTCTTTTATTCCATTGTGATATTTTAGATCGTTGAAAGGACCCATTCGAGAACACTTGGATGATAACAAAATTATCAATGGTTGGAATTCCTTATTTCTATTCAATAATGTATGAATAGTTCCTTGATTGGGGTTAAGGAATTGTTGAATTATTGGCTTTGAATGGGAATATATGGAGCAAAACGGATTGATATTGATGGAATCTGATCCATTATCAGAGAGCAATACTGAACCTAAGGGATCATTCCTTTTTCCGATATAGGAAATAGGGGATTTTGCCAAGTCGATTCTTAGGAAATGTCGAATCAAACCATTTATCCTTATTTCAACAAAGGAAGCCCGGGCTTCTTCGCCAGCATAATTTCTTTTGTCTTGGTCCCAATTCAATACTAAACAAGTCCGAACTAATTGAAGAGTTGTGTCATAAATTCCTCGAATCGGTTTGCCCTTTCCATAAAGCATATAATTGATAACTCGAAGTTGCACAATATCCCTTTCCTGCAACATATCAGCAGGGAAAAGTGTTGCTAAATTTAGACCGTCCGTTATTTCATATGTGACGACAGGTCGAACCAAAACAAAATGCTTTTTTTTGCTAGGTGTAATCCGTTGGACATAGATCCAATTTTTCATTTTTTGAAATTCCAAGGAATTTCCTTTTCCCCCCCCCGGCGGTATCAAAACGCCGCTATGGCGGGATATCGTATCTATTGCTCCAGGAAAATGTATATCTCCAGAAAATATTTTAAGTTCAATTCTTTTTTTTTTTCTCTCCACCCGGACCAACCCGCCTACCCGGCTTCTTAGATTTAAAGTGATTTGTGTATCTACCCCAATGAGACTATTGTTCCGTACCATTATGGAAGAAGATCCAGATAAGATATGAACTTCCTCGGGAATGAAAAAAAATCGATCTACTTTCATTTGGTATTTTGGCCTAAATTCCTTGACTCCTCGATACTCAATCGAATCTGCCTTTTTAGGGATTGAATGCACTCCTATAGTCCCATATTTAGTAATTCCCGAACTCTTTCTTTTATATCGAGGATCGTCGAAATAAGAAAGAATACTATTTCTACGGAAAATACCATTTATGGGGAGTTCGGTCGAGATACCCAGCGGGGACTTTAGTTCGTTCTCGCACGATTGGAGTGGAATAATAAATCTATTTCTTCGCCTCTTTGACAATAAAGCTGAATTCTCGCGGAGAATGGCCGGATATATGAGATTACAACGAGCAGTACATATGACTTGATTAAGGTGTGAATAGTCAGGAATGCTACCTTTTTTTTTACCATAAAAATCCGAACTAAAGAATTTGTCTCTCTTAGTTACCGAGAGGTTAGAAGTATATCTTTGCTTGACAGAAAGAGAAGGCGTGCTCGTTTGATCTTGATCCTTGTGAAGGGAAGGGGAGACTGGACTTGATCTACAAGGCCCTCCTAATAATATCCATAAATGACTTGTTTTTGGTAATAGATGCACATTACCGTATGTAAATTCAGGCGCATGATCGACATCGGTACTCCAGTGCATTTCCCCGTCTGAGTCGGAATAAATATATTTTCGAACCTTCTCTTTAAAATTCAAAGTGGACGTTCCCGCGCGAATCTCAGCAATCACTTGCTCTGATTCTACATATTGATCATTTTGAACTAAAAGAAAACTTTTGGGTGGAATATTCACATTATGTAGAATATCTTCACTCTCAATAGTTACATACAAGTCTATAGAACATAGAAGGGCAGGATGACCGTGACGTGTACGTGTCGGATGAACCAAATCTTCATTAAATTTGATTTTTCCATTAGAAGGCGCTCTCACATGGTCTGCAGTGCCCCCCGTGAATACCCCGCCGGTATGAAAAGTTCTTAATGTTAATTGAGTACCCGGTTCTCCAATCGATTGGCCTGCAATAATACCTACAGCCTCCCCCAACTCAACCAGGTCCCCATGAGTGGGACTCCGCCCATAGCATAATCGACAGATCCAAGATGTACTCCTACAGGTAAAGGGGGTTCGAATAGATATTGGTTGTACTCGAAAGGTTATGAATCGATTTACAAGTTCAATCCCGATGTCTTGCGTTTGAGTGGCAATAC